AAGGATTGTTAAAATACTTCTACGAGAAGGCTTTATAGAAAATGTGAGAAAACATCGAGAAAGCACGAAAAATTTCTTGGTTTCAACTCTGCGACATCGAAGGAATAGGAAGGGGCGATATAGAACTATTTTAAAACGGATCAGTCGACCCGGTCAACGAATCTATTCCAATTATGAAAAAATTCCCAGGATTTTAGGAGGAATAGGTATTGTTATCCTTTCTACCTCTCGAGGTATAATGACAGACCGAGAGGCTCGACTAGAAGGAATCGGAGGAGAAATTTTGTGTTATATATGGTAATCCTTCTAGTATCCGAATTTAAATTGAATCTGCAACTTCCTATTTGTTTTGTGAAGGAAAGAGAAAGGACGGGTTGTCTAATATCATTCTTATTTTTTTTAGCTTTAGTTGATACTTAAAGAGGTTTATCTAGAATGAAAGATGAAAAATGGATCTTAGAAGGACTTGTAGTGGAATCACTTCGCAATGGTATGTTTCGAGTTCGTTTAGATAATGACGATCTGATCCTAGGTTATATTTCTGGAAAGATACGGCGTAGTTATATACGAATACTACCAGGCGATAGAGTCAAAATTGAAGTAAGTCGTTATGATTCAACCCGGGGGCGCATAATTTTTAGAATAGACCCTAAACCCCGCAACAAAGATTCGAACGATTAATTGGATTTATCAATCCTCCTTTCGTTGGGATACAATTTGAGGTTCAAAATTTCAAGAGATTTCTTTTTTTTTCTAGAGTAGATTCGTAATTTCATTAAGGTAAGGAAAAACAAATTATGAAAAAAAGAGCCTCCGTTCGTAAAATTTGCGAAAAATGTCGACTGATCCGTAGACGGGGACGAATTATAGTAATTTGCTCCAACCCTAGGCATAAACAGAGACAGGGATAATATTTCTAAAAAAAAAAAGGGACTCTACAACGTACCCAATGCACAAATAAAAGAAAAGATTTGTTTTGACACGAAATGGATATATCCATATATCTCTGACTCATTTTTATGAGATGATAAAATATGGCAAAACCTATATCAAGAACTAGTTTACGTAACTATGTGCGTTTTATTCCACGGAAAAATCCGCGTTTTACTTCACGGAAGTCTCCGCGTTTTACTTCACGGAAAAGTAGTCTTCGAATATCCAAGGGGGTAATAAATATTCAAGCAAGTTTCAACAATACCATTGTAACGGTTACAGATACCCAGGGTCAGGTGGTTTCATGGTCCTCCGCCGGTACTTGTGGATTCAGGGGCCCAAGAAGAGGGACGCCCTTTGCTGCGCAAACTGCGACAGCAAATGCTATTAGTATAGTAATCGATCAGGGTATGCAAGAAGCAGACGTCAGAATAAAAGGTCCCGGTCTCGGACGAGATTCTGCATTACGAGCCATTCGGAGAAGTGGAATACGGCTAAATTGCGTCATGGACGTAACCCCTCTACCACATAATGGATGCAGACCTCCAAAAAAAAGACGCGTATAAATTGTAAAAATCTAAAACAGGAGGATTAATGAAAAAAGACGAAGTGAAGCGAATAGAACACATTGTCCAATGGAGTTGTGTTGCTACAAAGGAGATTAGCCAACATTATAAATATGGGCGTTTTGTTCTGTGTCCGCTTCGGGAAGGTCAAGCCGAGACGATCGCCATTTCGCTACGAAAGACTTTGCTTAGCGAAGTGGAAGGAATATGTATTACTCACGTAAATGTAATAGCAGCACACTACATCTCCTATGACTTTAGTAGAATAGTCGGTGTTAAAGAATCGGTAGCAGAACTTTTAACGAATTTGCAACAAATTGTCTTGAAAAATTCTGCCGACAGTGATAGTGATAGTGATATTTTCGACGCATCTATTTGTGTCAAGGGTCCTAGACACATAACTTCTAAAGACATCATCTTACCGCCTTCGTTGGATATTGTTGATGATACACAACATATAGCTACACTGGCGCTCCCAATCGAGTTGTGTCTTGAATTAAAAGTCGAGAGGATTAGGGGATCGTGTCTAAGGAGAGAAGATCGACTGCCAAGAAAAGGTTTTCCTATAATTCCATTATACTTGCCAATTAGAAAGATTAATTATTCTATTAAGTCCTTTGGGGAAACACTAGAGATACTTACTCTCGAAATATGGACGAATGGAAGTTATACACCCAAAGAAGCACTTTGGGAAGCCTGCCGCCATTTGGTTAATTTAACTTCTATCTTTTTCAATAACGAGAATCAGAACATCTCTCTAACGCGGACTAAAAACATGCTTTCGTCTCTCACAAAACCCTACTCTCCTCAGGAGGCGGCTGAACTAAGAATTACTGCCATGAAATTACAAATGATTTTTGTAGAGCAGTTGCATTTAGATCCCACGACCCTTGAGTCCCTCCAAAGGGCGAAAATACTGACATTATATGATCTTTTTCATAAAAGTACAAAAGAGCTTATGAAAATTGCTAAAATAGAAGATGTAATTAAAATAGTGGCCA